GAATCTTTGGAACTTTCATGTAACAAGTTTATAGACGGAGTTAACCATTTGTCTAATATATTAAAATCAATTGCTTCTTGATTGAATTGAGTGAACGGAATTCCTATGACTCCAACAAACAAAGTAAATAGGGATAACACAAACATCGGAAATAGCATAGTATTATCTGATTCATAGGGGTATGAAAAAGTATTCTTAGTACCAAAACGGGGAATAGTAAGAAAAGGGCGCATCATTTTTGTTACATTACTATGAATTTGATATGTTGTTTTGTTCCAAAAAAAAGAGGACCTTTCATTATTATTCATTGTTAATAATGATAAGAAACAAACGTTTTTTTTAATTATTTTTGATCCTTCTTTACCCCATAATGATATTGAATAGAGGGAGTTATTTGTTTTTCCGTTGTAATTTTTGAAATAAAGGTTTAAATGTCCCTCAAAAGTAAGTAAGTAGATGCGAAACATATAAAATGCTGTTAATCCTGCTGTGGAACAGGCTATTATTGCGAAAATAGGTGAATACAACCAACTATCATTAAGAATTTCATCTTTGGACCAAAAGCAGGCAAGGGGTGGAATACCACAAAGAGAAAGAGTACCTAATAAAAAAGCATTTTTTGTAATGGGTCCATGCTTTGTTAAACCACCCATAAGAACCATATTCTGACTTTTTTCTGGAAAATATCCAACAACCGATTCCATTGAGTGAATAATGGACCCAGATCCTAAAAACAACAACGCTTTTGAATAAGCATGAGTAATCAAATGAAATAAAGCAGCCCGATAAGACCCTATACCCAAAGCTAACATCATATAACCCAATTGAGACATTGTAGAATAGGCTAAACTTCTCTTAATATCTTTTTGAGCAAGAGCTAAAGTAGCTCCAAATAGTACTGTTATTATACCTATCAAAGCTATTAGATTCATGATGTAAGGTATTACTATAAAAAGCGGAAGAAGCCGAGCGACAAGAAAAATTCCCGCTGCTACCATCGTAGCAGCATGTATAAGAGCCGAAATGGGGGTAGGACCCTCCATAGCATCAGGTAACCATACATGAAGAGGAAATTGAGCAGATTTAGCAACTGTACCTGCAAATAATAGGACGGCGCACAAAGTAACAAATAATAAATTAACCTCATTATTAGAAATCAAGTTATTGAATATTTTAAATAAATCCCGAAATTCAAAACTCCCCGTTGTCCAATAAAAACCTAAAATCCCTAATAATAAACCAAAATCCCCCACGCGATTAGTTACAAATGCCTTTTGACAAGCATTCGCCGCAGTAGGTCGAGTGAACCAAAAACCTATTAATAGATAAGAACACATTCCAACCAATTCCCAAAAAATATAAATTTGGATCAAATTTGAACTAGTAACTAATCCCAACATTGACGTATTGAACAAACTCATATACGCAAAAAATCTCAAATATCCTTGATCATGAGACATATAATTGTCACTATAAATAAGAACCATAATTCCAACAGTCGTGATTAATATTGCCATAATACAAGTAAGTGGATCGATCAAGTAGCCCAATTCTAAAGAAAAATCATTATTGATAGTCCAAGACCATACATATTGATAGATATAACTACTATTTATTTGATCAATAGAGAGGTAAACTGACAAAATCATAACTATACTTAACACTAAAATACTCGGAAAAGACCACATACGTCGAAGGTTTTTGGTTGCCGTTGGAAAAAGTAGAAGTCCCACTCCTATTAAGATAGGAATTGGAAGTGAGATGAAAGGTATGATCCATGAATATTGATACATATAATCCATAAAAAAAGTATAAAGTATATTTAATTCCTAATTAATTTTTCTGATTCACCAGCTCTTATCTCTTTTCAAAAGGATCAGTTAATAAAAAATTTAAATATCCAAAACTAAAATAGAATTTTTTTTTTCTATTCTTAATTATTCTTAATTTCAAGTCACGAAGTTATAATTGTTCAAATAAGATGATCCACTGAAACTATTAATGACCACACCTATTTATTTGAAGTCATATTTTTTGACAATATAGAAAGTAAAAATTTTCTTTATTATTTAGTATGCATTACAAAAATTTACCGCTATAGAGCAAGAAGGAATAATTACACGAAAAACACTATTTTTTTTTTGTATCAATCATAAAAGATAGCCTACAAGTTGATACAGTAAAATAAGACTTCTTTTTATTAAATTTGTTTATTACGAATCATTAAACAATTCATTTTTTTTTTGACAAAATAACATTATATATATATATTTTTCTTTGTTCCTAATCTAATAATTTTTCATTTGCGATAGCTATATTAGGAGTATACTATAATTTAAAGAATAAATGGATAATAAATAGTAAAGAACAATTCGTTTTGAACAATAGATGTCTTTCACATCCAACTATAGCAATGAATAATCAATTATACTTTTTTAATGGCAGTTCCAAAAAAGCGCACTTCTATATCAAAAAAACGGATTCGAAAAAATATTTGGAAAAACAAAGGGCGTCGGGCAGCGGTGAAAGCTTTTTCGCTAGCAAAATCTCTCTCAACGGGGAATTCACAAAGTTTTTTGGGGTACAAATCAAATAAATAAGTAAACATTGGAATAATCTGAATCGGGTTGACTCAAAAAACAGCCTAGTAGAAGTTCGTTTATAATTAATATTATGAAAATTTCTTATTTTATTATATATAATTATATAAATAATTGAATAAAAAAAAAAAAATCCTTTCTTTACTCAATTATAAAATTGGAAATGGTATTTTTTTTTTTCTTGTTCAAAGACTCAAAATAAATATAAGGGTTGACCTTTCTTTTTCATATCTTTGTTTTATCATTTTCGGGATGGGGAAAATACGAATCCCCATCGCCCGAATAAACCAAAATTTTTTTGTTGATTTTTCTTTTATTTTCTATTTTATAGAATAGTTATATATTTATATATATAAATATAGAAGATCAAATAGTAAACTCAAACTCTTTATTAATTATTAAAAATTTAATGAGACGTTGAAACGATGACATTAGTTGATTAAGTTAAAACCTTTTTTTCATTCTATGTATGAACCCCTTATTTCTTTTCTCTAACTCCTTATTACTATTATAGAATATATGCCCCCGAATCCATAATTAAATTGGTTTGCAAAATCCTAATCCTAACACAAATTCTATACACAATCAAAACCCTTTAATATTTAATACAAAGCTATGGCAATATTTCTAGAAATTTATTGAGTGTAGTGCTTGTGATCCATAAAAATATCCTATTTTATTAGGTTTTCATTGAAAAAATGAGATAAAAAATAAATCAAATCATTAAAAAATGGAAATGAGAAATAACATTTTTTTTTTATTATATCTACATATTGAAACCAGAACTATCTAGTTACAACAGTTCCTTTTTCAAAGAGAATAAACTACGAAAAATCCTATAAACTCAAACTATTGTTAAAGTAAGAAAATTGACACCTTAAATTATTATTGAAATAAATGAAAATAAGAATAAAAACTTGACATATTAAAATATTAAAATAAATGAAATCAGATAATAGATATGTTTATTGGAAACGCTAAAATCCCCTATTTTTTTTACCTTTAATTAAATTTTAAGATAAAGAGTTTTTTATCCCCTATAAATATTTTGTAACAAATATTACTATTTAATTGCAAATTCATTCTATTTTTTCAATCTCGACGATTGAATAATAATAGGTTATTATGATTTCGAGAAAGCCGCTATGGTGAAATCGGTAGACACGCTGCTCTTAGGAAGCAGTGCTAGAGCATCTCGGTTCGAGTCCGAGTGGCGGCATGCCATTTTTTCTTATAAAAAAAGTTCTATAATATAATTAATTCAAGTCCCAGATATTAATTCAAATAATTGAATTGAGCGACCTTTTTTAATAATTTTTTTTTTATGATATTTTCAACTTTAGAGCATATATTAACTCATATATCTTTTTCAGTCATTTCAATTGTCATTACACTTCATTTGATAACCTTATTAGTGGATGAAACCGTCGAACTCTATGCTTCGTCAGAAAAGAGAATGATAGCTACTTTTTTTTGTATAACAGGATTATTAGTTACTCGTTGGATTTATTTGAGGCATTTACCATTAAGTGATTTATATGAATCAGTACTATTTCTTTCATGGGGTTTCTCCATTATTCATATATTTACGTATTTAAAAAAATATAAAAACCATTTAAGTGTAAGCGCAATAACCGCGCCAAGTACTATTTTTACCCAAGGTTTTGCTACTTCAGGTTTTTTAACTGAAATGCATCAATCCCCACTATTAGTCCCCGCTCTCCAATCTCATTGGTTAATGATGCACGTAAGTATGATGGTATTGGGTTATGCATCTCTTTTATGCGGATCATTATTTTCAGTAGCTCTTATAGTGATTACATTTCAAAAACCTATAAGAATTTTTGGTAAAAACAATAATTTATTAAATGCGTTATTTTCCTTTGATGAGATCCAATACATGAACGAAGGGAACGATGTTTTAAGAAACACTTCTTTTTTTTCTTCGAAGAATTATTATAAGTCTCAACTGATTCAGCAATTAGATCATTGGAGTTATCGTATTATTAGTCTAGGGTTTATCTTTTTAAGCATAGGTATTCTTTCAGGCGCAGTATGGGCTAATGAGACATGGGGATCATATTGGAATTGGGATCCAAAAGAAACTTGGGCATTTATTACTTGGACCATATTCGCAATTTATTTACATATGCGAACAAATAAAAATTTTGAAGGTGTAAATTCTGCAATTGTGGCCTCTATGGGTTTTCTTATAATTTGGATATGCTATTTTGGGGTCAATCTATTAGGGATAGGGCTACATAGTTATGGTTCATTTAGATTAACATCTAATTGAATGAATTCACGAACGGGCCTGACGAACACAAACATGGGAGAGCATAGATAAGAAAACTGTGTGTAAGACATCGAGAACCCTTTGAATCACTACATTACTTGATTCAAATGGTTCTCACAAAAGCCAAATGTATGAGGAAGTCCAATTTTTTTTTTTTATGAAAACTATCTAGCAAAATAATTAGATAAAATAGCTTCGACCTTGTCAACTGATAGTGAGAAAACAAAATCTGGATAAATACCAATACCTATGACAGGTATAAGGATAGAGATCGCAACAAACAATTCTCGCGGGCCCGAATCAAAATCAAAAAAATAAGAATTTTGAGCATTAAAAAGCTTGTATCCATAGAACATCTGGCGTAACATAGATAATAAATAAATGGGAGTTAATATGATTCCAATTGCCATTACCAAAGTAATTAGTATTTTTGTCATTAAAAGATATTTTTGGCTGGTAATTATTCCAAAAAAGACTATTAATTCTGCAACAAAACCGCTCATACCCGGCAATGCAAGGGAAGCCATCGATAAGATACTGAAAGTCGTGAATATTTTTGGAATTGGGATAGCCATTCCGCCCATTTGATCGAGATAAACAAGACGTATTCGATCATAACTTGTTCCCGCCAAGAAAAAAAGCGCAGCGCCAATAAATCCATGAGAAATTATTTGTAAAATAGCTCCATTGAGTCCCGTATCGCTTATTGAACCAATTCCTATAATTATGAAACCCATATGAGAGACGGAGGAATAAGCGATTCTTTTTTTTAAATTGCGTTGACCCGAAGATGTTGAAGCTGCATAGATTATTTGCATTATGCCTACTATGATCAACCAGGGTGAAAAGATAGAATGGGCGTGGGGTAATAATTCCATATTGATCCGAACCAATCCATATGCTCCCATTTTTAATAAGATTCCGGCTAGAAGCATACAAGTACTGTAATGTGCCTCTCCGTGGGTATCTGGTAACCATGTATGTAAGGGTATAATCGGTGATTTGACAGCAAAAGCAATAAGAAATCCGATATAGAATATTATTTCCAGTGCTATAGGATACGATTGATTAGCTGATGTTTCAAAATTGAAAGTGGGTTCATTAGAACCATATAAACCGATACCCAGAACTCCCATTAACAAAAAAATGGAACCTCCCGCAGTGTACAAAATAAACTTTGTAGCTGAATACAACCGTTTCTTTCCTCCCCATATCGATAGAAGTAGATAAACCGGAATTAATTCGAACTCCCACATGATAAAAAATAGTAAGAGGTCTCGAGCAGAAAATAATCCTATTTGACCGCTATACATTGCTAACATTAGAAAATAGAATAATCGGGAATCTCGAGTAACTGGCCAAGCCGCTAAAGTAGCTAAAGTCGTGATAAACCCCGTGAGTAAAATGGGTCCTATGGAAAGTCCATCGATTCCCAATCTCCAGTAAAAATCCAAAAAAGGAATCCACTTATAATTCTCCGTCAGTTGGATTAATGGATCGTCTAATTCGAAATGATAACAAAATGCATAGGTTGTTAGAAGGAGCTCGAGTACACAGATACATATAGTATACCATCTCATTACTTTATTTCCTCTATGAGGGAAAAAGAAAAGTAATAAACCTGCAACTATTGGAAAAACTACAACTATTGTTAACCAAGGAAAATAATTCGTAGTAAAAACAAGATACACTTGGACTAAAAAAACCCATGTTCGAAAATCAAAATATATGTATATTTTGATTTTCGAACATGGGTTTTTGTCGGTAAAAAAGAAATCAAATGTATTCAAGGGGGCTTTTATAGAACGTATCAATAAGCTAGACCCATGCTTCGAGTTGTTTCATGCCATAAATAAACGCGAACACTCAAGAAATCCGTCGGACAGGCAGATTCACATCTCTTACAACCAACACAGTCTTCTGTTCTTGGAGCCGAAGCTATTTGCTTCGCTTTACATCCGCCCCAAGGTATCATTTCTAAGACATCTGTGGGGCAAGCTCGGACACATTGAGTACACCCTATACATGTATCATAAATCTTTACTGAATGTGACATTGGATCTAGAAATGTTTTTTTAAGACTATAAATTTTCGATCGAGTAAATTTGTAAATGAATTATATATTTAGATACCAGATGAGTCAATAATTTATCAGAATTTTTATAAGTAATCGACTTTCAGATTAACTCATGCGATAGGGCCAAGATACTTTGATTTTTTAGGTTTTCACAAACATGATCATGGATTACGTATCATACAGATAATTTTACTTGATGAATATCATAATTTATCTGATAAATAAATACTACTTATTCAACAAATTCGATTGATTGATACGAGTTGATTTTCTGTTACGATAAATTGACGAAACAATAGCTGGGCCAATAGCTGCTTCAGCGGCTGCAATAGCTATAACAAAAATGGAGAAAATATTCCCTTTTAATTGGCGACTATCAAAAAAATCAGAAAATGTTACGAAATTCATATTAACTGCATTCAGTATAAGCTCAAGACACATAAGGGCTCTAACCATATTTCGGCTTGTGATCAATCCATAGATACCGATAGAAAATAAATAGGCACTTATAACAAGTACATGTTCGAGCATCATTGACCAACTCCTTATCAATTTCGATTCATTTCAATATGAACAAAAATTTAATAGATTCAATTGACAAAAAAAAAGTACAGAACAAGGGAATATATTGGTAATCGATCGAATAAAAGAATTTTTATTTTAGACAGAAACAATCTTCAAATAGAATTGAAGGGGAATGTGTGTGATAACATAGAACAAAGTTCAATTTATGCGATTTTTAACTAAAGATTTATTACTGGCGAGCCACGGCAATTGCGCCGATCAAAGCAGCTAAAAGAATGATCGAAATGAGTTCAAATGGAAGAAAAAAATATGTTGATAAATGAATTCCAATTTGTTGACTATTACTTATTAAATCTTGCTCTAGAATCTGATTTGATCTTGTAGTCCAAATAATCCCATACCATGAGGTATCTACAATAGTAGTCATTAGTGAAACAAAAATACTTGTACAAACGAGAAAAGTAACTCCATTCCCAACGGTCCACAGATTAAAATCTTTGGAATATTCTGAACCCTTCATGAACATCACAGCAAATATGATTAAAACATTTATAGCTCCCACGTAAATAAGGAGTTGCGCAGCAGCTACAAACTGGGCGTTTGCTAGAATATAGAATAAGGATATAGAAACAAGAACCAGTCCCAACGAAAAAGCAGAATAAATGGAGTTGTTAAATAATAGTACTCCCAGACTTCCTAATATAAGACCTGATCCCAAGAAAACTACAAGAAAATCATGTATCGGTCCAGCCAAATCCATTATATGTAGTAAAAAAAGAGATAAATAAATCTAAATGTTTTTCATGACCTTATTGATCTGACCAGGAAAAAAATGGATAATCAATTTCTAATTAAATCTTAAGGGGTGTGAATTAATGTAGGTACAGTTATTGTATTAATCTTAGTCTTGATCTGAAAGAGTAGAGTAGATTGAAACTATATATTTCGAAATATATAGTTTCAATCGAAATTTCAATCTAAATTAAGCTGGAATTCTCATGAATCACTAGTTTTGATTTGTAGGTAGTCACCAAACAAACAAAACGAAAGAAACTTAATTTCGTTCGATCAAAACGGAACCTTAGTAATTTCCAATTACTCTTTCATCAAGGGATTTACTTATTTTAGACTTAAATTTGAGGCGAATTCAAAATTGTTCTAATTGTATAATCATCAACTACTGACATTGGTAAACGACCCAAAGCAATTTGATTATAATTCAATTCGTGACGATCATAAGTAGAAAGTTCATATTCTTCAGTCATTGATAAACAATTTGTTGGACAATATTCAACGCAGTTACCACAAAATATACAGATCCCGAAATCAATACTGTAATTAAGCAATCGTTTCTTTCGAATATCCGTTTCCAATTTCCAATCAACAACGGGGAGATCTATAGGACATACACGAACACATACTTCACAAGCAATGCATTTATCAAATTCAAAATGGATTCGACCGCGGAAACGCTCCGATGCTATTAATTTTTCGTAAGGATATTGAATAGTTACAGGCAAACGATTTGCATGGGATAAAGTAATCATGAAACCTTGACCAATGTACCTTGCAGCTCGTACTGTTTGTTGACCATAATTGATGAACCCAGTTACCATAGGGAACATATTTTAATATCTCTAAAGAATTTTATGTTTGTTTCTTTCTCTTGTTTGAGCAAGTCGTGAATATAGAATATGGTATTCCTTTACAGTGAAAAGAGTTGAAAAGAAGTTGTTAATAATAGATTACCGAGAGATATAGGTAAAAGAAATTTCCATCCGAGATTTAATAGTTGGTCTATTCTTAGTCGGGGTAAAGTCCATCTTGTTGCTATAGAAATGAACAAGAACAAATAAGTTTTAGCTAATGTAATAAAGATACTCATTGTCATTCCAAAGACTTCATACGCTTTATTTATTTCAAAAAGTTCATAACCGAATATGTATGGAATAGAGATATCCCAACCACCCAAGTAAAGAACAGTTACAAATAATGAAGAAACTAATAGATTTAGATAGGAAGCAACATAAAATAAACCAAATTTGATACCCGAATACTCGGTTTGATAACCCGCTACTAATTCTTCTTCTGCTTCTGGTAAATCAAAAGGTAATCTCTCGCATTCTGCTAAGGAAGAAATTAGAAAAATAACAAACCCTATAGGTTGACGCCACAAATTCCACCCCCAAAAACCATATTTTGATTGAGCCTCAACTATATCAACTGTACTTGAACTGTTAGATAATCATAGTCGGTAATAACATCACTGTTCTCATCGCTATTACAGAACCGTACATGAGATTTTCACCTCATACGGCTCCTTGAGGGCCTTAAATAAATCTAAGGAGCGTGTCGGGATTATTTATCTTGATATGTCTTTTTTGTTGAATAGTATAGGATAAAAATCGATCGTGTGTCCCCAAATTAACCCAATAGAATTCTGGCTGTTCTAATCTAATAATAAAGAAAAAGGGTACTTCTGAATTGATCTCATCCTTTAATAAAAAAAATTTCTTTGTTGAGTAATAACTTAATTCTTCACTAAAATACTATTTATTCTAAATATCAATAACCCATCGTTTTCAATTACGAAAAAAAATTGGCTATTCCATTAGTTCATGAATTCGGACACGAATTCTATCTCTATGAATAGGGAGATAGGAAAGAAATAAATATAGGAATAGATGGAGATAAGAAACAATAAAAAAGATCTCTTTTTTTGTTGTAATTGGCTTCTTTCCATTTTTTTTTTCGTTCCTATTCTTCTTTCTGAGAAAAAGGGGACTTACTAAATAAGGGATTATTTCGTTTCCGATAGTCATTTATTTAATAGGTGGATAGGCGCATACTCTGGATCGGAATCGTGGGGAGTACTGCTTGATCATTTCTACAAACTTAAAGCCCCAATTCGTATTCTTTTTATATTATGCATTTTGCAAAAATGTCCTTCTCTCTCTTTTGGATAATTTTGAAAATCTCCATTACTAATCCTTTGTATATCTTGGTGTTTCTAACCATCCACTCATTTTTGCTCAATTGGCCGTGTTATGGTAATACATATATGGTAGTACATACAAATAATAGTGAAAACTCAATCCGGTTGATCTTTTGAGTCCGCTTCAAGACAGGATAACCAGTCAACCAATCTTGGGATAAAGGCTCTCTTGCCCCTATGTTTATTTCTGCTTAACTCTTATACATAGAAAATGAGACTCAATATTTTGACTGCTAATTTTTATTTATATAAGCTGTTTTCTTTCACTCATATAACTATCTGATTTAGTTCATTAATCCGAATAATTAATATCAAAATGAAGATATCTATTCAATTAATTTCACCCCTTTTCTCGAAAAAAAAGTGGGAGAAGTTTATGTCTCAACGAATCACACGTAGAGCTATTGATAATACACATAGAGTTAATGGTATTTCATAACTAATTGATTGAGCAGCAGCTCGTAGACCACCTAAAAAGGAATATTTATTATTGGATCCATATCCTGACATAAGAAGTCCGATGGGAGCAACACTTGAAATGGCAATCCATAAAAAAACACCGATATGGAGATCGGCTAAAACAAGGCGATAACCAAAAGGAATTACTGAATAGCTTAGTAAAATTGATATGACTGCTATGGATGGTCCGATACTGAATAAACGAGTATCACCTCTAGATGGAAACATATTTTCTTTAAAAAGTAGTTTTGTACCATCTGCTAAAGCTTGAAGAACTCCCAAAGGACCAGCATATTCAGGTCCAATCCGTTGTTGTATCCCTGCGGATATTTCTCTTTCTAACCATACAATTACTAGTACGCCTATTGTGATTCCCAATACAGTAGTCAAAATAGGGACAAGCACCCATAGAATTCCATAGACTTCTTTTAAGAATTCCAATCTCGAAAAAGAATTGATAGCTTGTACTTGTGATGTATCAATTATCATTTTAACGATCAACTTCTCCCATAATGATATCTATGCTACCTAGTATTGTCATAATATCAGCCAATTTCATTCTTTTAACTAACTGAGGAAGAATTTGCAAATTGATAAAACCCGGCGGGCGAATTTTCCATCTCCAAGGAAAACCACCCTGATCCCCTATCAAAAAAATGCCCAATTCCCCTTTCGGGGCTTCGACTCTCACATAAAGTTCTTGTTTCGCCAATTCAAAAGTTGGTGAAGGTTTTTTACTAATGAATCGATAGTCAAAGTCATTCCATTCCGGAGACCGTCCTCGATCAAAAGATCGTAGTTCTAAATTTTCAGAAGGCCCCCCTGGAATTCCTTCCAAAGCTTGTTGAATAATTTTTATGGATTCCGTCATCTCACCAAGTCTGACTAAATAACGAGCTAATGAATCTCCTTCTTTTTGCCACTGAACGTCCCAATCAAATTCGTCATAACACTCATAATTATCAACTTTACGAAGATCCCATGGTATTCCAGAAGCTCGCAGCATTGGGCCTGATAACCCCCAATTTATTACCTCTTCTACACAAATAATGCCTACTCCCTCAACTCGTTCTAAAAAAATAGGATTTTGTGTAATAAGTTTTTGATATTCAGCAACCGCTGTCAAAAAATAATAGCAGAAATCCAAACATTTATCTATCCATCCATGAGGTAGATCAGCCGCGACTCCCCCGATACGAAAAAAATTATGCATCATTCTCATACCGGTGGCTGCTTCGAATAGATCATATACTAATTCTCTTTCTCTGAAAATATAGAAGAAGGGAGTCTGTGCGCCAATATCCGCCATAAAAGGGCCAAGCCATAACAGATGAGAAGCTATACGACTCAACTCCAACATAATTACTCTGATATAGCTGGCTCGTTTAGGTACTTGAATATTTCCCAACTGTTCGGGACCATTGACGGTTATTGCTTCTGTGAACATAGTAGCTAAATAATCCCAACGTGTTACATAAGGTAGATATTGTATAATTGTTCGGTTTTCCGCAATTTTTTCCATGCCTCGGTGTAAATAGCCCAATATGGGCTCACAGTCAATAACATCTTCACCATCCAAAGTAAGGATGAGTCGAAGAACACCGTGCATTGATGGGTGGTGAGGGCCCATATTGACTATCATGAGGTCGTTTCTTGTAACTGGTCCATTCATCAGTTTTTCCTCGATTCATCTTTCCATGAATTGCTGAAAATGCAAATAAGTTCATAAAAATTCAAGATCTAATAAATCAAATAATTAAAAATTAGTTTTCAAATTACTGAGTTTTTGACTCCCGAATATCCAATTGATTAATTAATTCTTTATAACGCATTTTATTTATCTTTGATAAATAAGAAAGTAATCGTTGGCGTTTTCCGAGAATTTTACGTAGACCTCTTTGAGATAAATAGTCCTTTTTGTGCAATTCCAAATGTGAAGTAAGTCTTCGTATCTTATTGGTGAAACTGAATACTTGAAATTCAACGGATCCTCCATTTTCTTTTTTTTCTTCTTGCGAAATAACTGAGCTGAATGAATTTTTTACCATAAAATGAAATCTCCTTCCCCTCTTTTTTTTTTTCTTTTTTTTATTATTATCGATCAGTAATAAGAATGTTACTAATTTTAATTTGATATACACAATAATCTTAATTTGATTAAGAATTTCTATTTTTTTTTTTAGAAAATTAATAAAATTTTACAATCCAATTTTAAAAATTGGATTCAGATAAGTATACAAAAGGCTGGTATATTTATGCACGCACAAAAAATATTTAGACTTAAAATGGAAATTAAATTAAATAAGAATATTTTATTGATTCATTTCTAAATCTAATAGATACGTCATTCAGAATGTAAGATTGTGTATTTCTTTGTCTTCGTATACCATATAAGGTACGGACAATATAGGAAAAATGTAGCATTAACGAATTTGCAATTGTGGATAGATATGAATCCTTAGCATACTAAAACGACTGCTATTATTGGTATCAAACCAATAACGATTCATACAAGCTAAATCTTCTAATCGATAATTGGGCCAAAGAAAGAACTTTAATTTATTTAGTTTATTTTTATATCTATCAAAATGTTTGCTTCTTTTAGCTAAAACTTGAGCATGAGTTTTTACCGTATTTGCATTGTAAAATGCTGTATTTCTCTGGCTATCATTTCTATTCCGAAAATTGAAACAAATTTGAATTCTGAACTCTCTACGACCTCTAGGGGATAAGATATTTTCCGGAACAAGCAAATCATACTGATTGCTGGTTCTATTTTCAATTGTTTTTTGATGTATTGCAATGGATTCAGCAAAACTCTTATTATCAGGATAGCCTTTTTCTTGATATCTTTGATTAATTTGGTACTTATTCTTATGAACTAATGAAATACCTATGGTTTGAGACATAATAAATTGTGCATCATTTTTTATAGACAGACGAAGCGGTTCGATAATCAATATTCCGCTTTTCATTAATTCTGTAAGAGTTAAATCCTTCTGAACTATCAGAATATCCAGACTCATCTCTCTCCTTTGAATAGAGGATATAGCAATTTCTCTGGGATTTCTCAGTCTAAGCAGGAGACAATATACTTTGATGTTATTGATCATTCTTTGATTTAAGGAATCATCCCATCTCAATTGAAAACGAAAATATCTTTTTAGGAAGAAATCAAGCTCTGCTTCCGTGTTTTTCTTGGATTGCTTTTTATTTATACGTTTTTTCACATCTGCTCCCGCAGAATCTTCTTGAACATATTTTTTGTGGTTTGAGAGAGATGATTCAAGATCCTCTTCGGCCCCAGATTGCTTTTCTCCTTTCTTTCCATTTTCTAATTCAAGAGTTTTTTCCTTCGCTGATATAAAAAGCGATTCTTTTTTATTTCGAATTAGTTTTTTATTTTTACTCAAAATTTCATTTCCATTCAAATTTAAAAGAAGTGATTTGATTGGTATGATCCACGGATTAATCTTATATGCATTATAAAGTATCAAAAATTCTGGAAAGAACCAAAGTTCCAGATTCGATATGGAACGACTTAGTATTTCTTCATTCATTCTCATCCAATCAAAAAATATTTTTTCAATTAGTTGAAAATGATTAACCCCAGTTTTAGTATTTTTATTACTGTTCGTGTCAGCCTCAATATTGATCCAGGCTCCAATATCGGCCTTATTTTTAAGACAAAAATGCAGCATTCTCCAATCAAAATAGTTTCTATCCGGATTTTTTTCCAGATCGATAATATCCTCTTCTACTAGATAATTATTGATAGGGATATCCGTCATCAGTATATCAAAAAATTTCCATTTATCTGTGTTGTACTTATAAGAACTTTCTTGATTATTTTTTACTTGTACTGGTAATTCATAAATATATGAATCCTTATTATCTTCATAATTAATTGATTTATATGATAAAAGATCATATATATATTTTTTTTTAATATTATCTTTTTTATTCGGTAATGAGTATTGTGTTTCAAAATAATTTTGTTTTTTGTAATCAATTAATCGGGTTTTTTCATATGAATAACATTGGTTAAAATCTTTATTTTTGGCCATACGATCTTGATTGACTCTATTTCGCCATTTTTGTGGTAGTAATTTTGCCCATCTAATCGGATATAAATCGTAGTGATAATGACCCCTTAACCAGTTTTTCCATTGATTCATTCCAGAATTTTGAAGATTCTTTTGTTTTAAGTCGGAATGTAATATTTCTTGTGCTCCAACAACTTCAACAAAATAATCTTGTATTTCATTTTTAAGAAAAAGAGATGTTCCGTGATATTGAAAGACAGGTCTTAACTTAGATAAGTTAATAATTTGTGTTTGTGATAATTTGTAAAATAAATATGCTTGCGACAAGTATGATAAGTCCCAAAAGATCTTTCCATTCTTATTACTCATATTGGAAAGTGACTTTTTTAGAGTTGAAATAAAGTGAATTAGACTTTGATTTGTTTTAGCAATTATTTCTTGATTTGCTTCATTATTGGAAATAGATTTAGTAAAGTTTTTTTTTATTGAATCAATAAAAAGTTGCACATTAATCTTCGGGATATTAATCATACGTTCAAAGATATCTATGTATATGTTTTCAACTCTAAATTTTAGAAAATGATGCGATTTACGAATTAATCGTACATTTATTTTTTTTAATATCTTCAAAATATTTTTCTGAGGTTCTAATATTTTATCATCATAACTTATTTTGTTAGGACTAATATTTATTTCTGGATTTAGAAACTTTTTTTTTGTGTCTTTTAGAATTTTTGCAATTTTTTTTAGTATGGTGTTTGTTCGATCAGTCAGATCTTTCCTTTTTTTTTCTCTCAATGAAAATTTTGTCCAATCGATAGATCCAATTATACTGTACGAGCCTTGGGTCATTTGACTAGTTATTATAATTTGACTACTTATTATAATATTTTTGTCGTTTTTAGCTTTATTCAAATCCCACTTCACCGTGTATATTTCTTTCGATTCAAATAATCGAATTGGGTTTCGTTGTGAAAGTTCTTTTATTATTTGTTTTATAAATAAAATGTTTTTCATGACCCATTTTTTTGTTTCTTTTGAGATATTTATAAACAAGTTGGTTCTTTCTTTTAAAACTCTTAGAATTATAAAACGCTTTTTTTTCCATTTTTTAATTTTTTTTTCAAATTCTTTTATTAAAATGGGTTCAAAAAACGAAAGTTGTTTTCGGGGAGAACCAAAAGGCAGTTCAGCTTCCATTCCCCAAACTGTTAAAAAACAAAAATCATTTTTTTGTCCTTTCTTTTTGATTGAATCTTTATTAGGGGATTGTAACCTAGATGTGTGCCACGGTTTCAGACGAAAAGGAAATAAGATCTTTATTTGAATACCGTCTGTTAACCAGTTTTTTGGAAATTCTTTTTCTGATAATTGAACACCATTATAGGTGCATTTTACATGCATTTCTTTATTCCAATTTTTAAAATCCTCGGACCATTCAGGAAATTGAAATAATAGCATACGGATAATATTTTTAGCTATTATCAATGAGGGTAACACAATATATTTTCTAAGAATTGATTGAGTTACTAACAAAAAACCTCTTATTACTTGAGCAAATAGAATGCTATCCCAGGCTTCCGCTATTTCTATACGGGCTTTTTCTTCTCTTTTCTGCTTTTCTCTTATGTCCGCCTCTTTTTTCTGATTTTCGCTTGTCTTTTCCTGTGTATTATCCGAAATAGTAAATTCGGTGTTTTTCCATATCGAAGGTCTAAAAAGTGTTTTCATTAGTCCGGGAATATCAAAAGAAAAAAAAAAAGATTTTTCTAGTCTGTCAAAAAAAAAATAAGAATGTACATTTGCTTGAAACAGTTTCCAAGTAACTGTTTTACGTCTTTGAGCACGCATAGAGCCTTTAATTATGTCTCTCCGAAAATCCGATTGTTGGGAATACCGTATCAAAGCAACTTCGTCTGTTTCATCAGGATTATTAGTATCTTTGGTATTAGTATAAGTATCGCTAGTTTCTAGATTATCAGTAAAAATTACGACACGTTTGGCTTTTCTTGAACGAATTTCATGATCTTCCGCCATACTTTCGTCGTTTTCGCCTTCCTGTTGTTCTAAATCGTCGATTAACTTGTATGACCATCGAGGAACTTTTTTACGGATTTCTCTTATTCCAATCGAGTTTTGACGATTTGCTTTAGCGTTGTAAGGAGTTATAACTGTATCGAATAAAAATTTTAACGATTTGATTCTATCTTCTGACTCAATTTTATCTTCAATTTGTGGGTAATTAGTATTAAGAAGGATAGCATGCATCTTATTTGTCCAAACGTTCTCACTATCATTTTTTATAGAAGTTTCATTTTTCATTGAGAATGAAAAAAAAAAATGGATTCGTCTGCGGTAAGGTCCGCTCAACAAAGGATCATATGTTTTGGGGAAATAGTATTTTTTAGTTTTATCATTACATAATTGAGTCCTTTTTTCCAGTACATCTTGAGTTAGAGTAGGGGATCCCTTATCCAGAACTTGAATTCTATTTATAAATTT